TGATCCGATCAAAATAGGATTTTAGAAATAGAGATAAGGATAGGATTTTTTTTAGAAATAAGGAATAAAGAAATCATGGATAAATCCAAGCGACTCTTTCTTAAATCCAAGCGATCTTTTCGTAGGCGTTTGCCCCCGATCCAATCGGGGGATCGAATTGATTATAGAAACATGAGTTTAATTAGTCGATTTATTAGTGAACAAGGAAAAATATTATCTAGGCGAGTAAATAGATTGACCTTAAAACAACAACGATTAATTACTATTGCTATAAAACAAGCTCGCATTTTATCTTCGTTACCCTTTCTTAATAATGAGAAACAATTTGAAAGAAGCGAGTCGACCGCTAGAACTACTGCTCTTAGAACCAGAAAAAAATCGGCTTCAATTGACTCAAAATTATCAAACGTAGGCTGATGCTTTATTCAAAAAATCTGACAATTAAAATTGTCGTGTCGTAAGAAAAAATAAATAAATAAAAGAATCAAATCCGGTTGGGGAAGAAAAAGAAGAAATCTTTTTTTTTTGTTATTGAGCGTCTTCGCTCATCTTGTTTTGATGACCTTATCAGATCAGAATTTTTTTTATCATATTAATTTCTACTCTACCTTCCCCGAGTTCATTCTCGAGGGAACCCCATTTCATTTAAGGCATTTCGGTGGATTCCTTCCGATCTCCTTATTTTATAATCTCATTGGAAATCATATAAAGACAATTCCTATTTGAGATAGCTATTTGTGCAAGTATTTTACGATTAAGAAGCAACTGTTTCTTGTACAGATTGTGTATTAATCTACTATAACTATAGGATCCCCGCGCTCCGCGAATTACTGCATTTATTCGAGTGATCCACAAACGACGAAAATCTCTTTTTTTACTATCTCTATCCCGATGAGCCGAAACCAAGGCTCTTATTCTTTGTTGAGTAATAGTTCGAGTAAGTCTTGAATGAGCCCCTCGAAAGCTTGATGCAAATAAACGAATTTTTGTTCGACGTCTCCGAGCTATATATCCCCGTTTAATTCTGGTCATTGAATAAAAGAAATTTTGATGAATAACTAATTCTTTCTTTCAGTTATTCTTTTCTAGTCTATTAATAACAAAACGGATTCTTCCAATGTATAAAATCAAAATTCCAATGGCTTTTGCTACTATAACCGTCCCGACCACGATTTTTCCTTTTTTCTAGGCATTTCATTTCGCCTTGAAATAAGAAATTGTATTGATACTAGGTATCAAAAAAAGCATATTAACTAAAATAAAGGAGTAAATAGAAATGGATAAATAAATAGTGGGTTCCATCGTTTCTATGGTTACTTCTTAAACGGTGAGGTCCTTTCTATACACCGGAGCTCATTCCTTCATTTAATTGGTAACTTGTACAGTTCACACTCTTCGGCTCTACTCATAAATTTTCCAGTAATAGATCTTTCACAACGAGATCTATCTTATACAGTAACGGTATGTAAGTATGAGGATTAATTGGGTAGCTGACCCTGTTAGTCCGTTCTTTGCAAGAGTCGAAGCATAATCTTTTTGGTTTTTAAATAGAAATAGGGTTTTCCCCGCTTAATGGATAAGCATTTGCTACCAATGGGGAATTTTTTCTCATCTTAAATTCCAAGATTGGATTTGCGCCAATGGAAACCATAAATTTCATACACAATAGAAGGATATGGTAGATCTATCTTTTTTAGATAGTGAACGGAAGAAGCCCATTCTATTCACTGGTACTGATCGTTGATACTGAAAAAATTGTTTCTTTTTTCTCAGTCCATGATCTGAACAAGTCGCACATACACCCTAGTACATGTTCCTCGGCGCTGAGGACATCCCCCAAGAGCAGGGGATTTCGTGACATTTCTAATTGGCTGTCTTGCATTTCTAATAAGTTGTTTAATAGTTGGCATGCTGAATCATATACATAATAGACTGGTTTAGATCGATCCTAACCAGATTATTCTGAATTACTTCTTTTTCTATTTTCTATTTAATAGGTTAATAAAATAGTAACCCCTTAAGTTAAGAAGGAAAGGAATAAGAGGGATTAAATCAATCTTAATTAAATTGTGGATTGGTGTTAAATCGTTGCTATTGCTATTTGTTATTTAACCGTTACAATATCCACAATTCCATAAGCTTGGGCTTCTGTTGCTGACATAAAAACATCTCTTTCCATGTCTTCGGATACAACCCAGAAGGGCTTGCCCGTTCTTTGTACATAAACCCTTGTGATGCTTTCGCGAAGGTTCAGTAGTTCTTCCGCTTCCAGGATAAATTCTGCCGCTTGTGAATCAAAAAAATAACTAGCAGGTTGATGGATCATTACCCTGATGATATAACATAATAAAAGGTTCTTCTAACTCACATAATGAGGCGAGAAGAATAGCTAAAGAATAATAAGAAAAAAAAAGATAGAATTGACCAACCGTACAGGCATTTTTGCGCATTGCATACGGCTTTACAATGGAATTCTCTTTTTTCTTTTCTTTCATCGAAAAAAGAGAAAATATAGAGTCTATTAGATCCAGATCAATAAATAATCCAATTACCACCCTTCTTTTTTTTTCGGACAAGTTAAAAAATACTATGATGGCCCCGTTGCTTTATATATTTATTTCGTCTGTGATTCAGCAATCCCAAAGTTTCTTTTTTTTTTTGAAAAAAAAAAAATAAAGAAAAAAAAGAGTCTTTTTTTTTTTCGTACTCATAAATATTGTTAATAGCCTCTGGTGTGAAAAGAAAAAAACGTTTGTGACGCTGAGATGGGCCCACGACAGCTAAGATAAAATTGGAAATGCCCTTTCTCTCATACTACTCTTTCGATACATAATCTAATATTTTTTTTTTTTTTGAAAAGAAAGAAAAAAAAAATTTCATATCGAATTCGAAGTGCCATGCTATTATTACTTGCTAATTCATATTTCATATGGCGAAGGCATAGTCTTCTTTTTTCTTTCCATCAAATAAAAAAAAACTCATTGGCGCCGAGCGTGAGGGAATGCTATACGTTTGGTAATTGTTCCTCCGACCAGGAGAAAAGATCCCATTGAAGCGGCCAATCCTATGCATATTGTATGCACATCTGGTTTAACAAATTGCATAGCATCATAAAGAGCTATTCCGGGTATTACCCATCCGCCAGGAGAGTTTATAAGGAAAACCATCTCTTGGGTATCATTCTCTATAGTGAGATATACCATAAGAGCAATAAGTTGATTCGAGATCTCGCTATCAACCTCTTGGCCTAAAAAAAATATTCTGTCTCGATAAAGTCGGTTGATTAGGATAAAATTGTATCCCTTCGTAGCCGTACAGGCACCTTTTGATGCATACGGTTCAACAAAAATTGCGAAAAAAAATCAATGTGTAGATTCCAGCCATCCTTCGTTTTTTCTAGTGGGTTCTAACTTCTAATTTCTAATGAAGGGGCTTTTTCTTACATTTTTAAAATAAAATAAAATTTAAATTAAAGAAAGATGAGTTTTGGCCCGTTTTCCTATAATATAGAAAAAATTCACTAAACTTAGCGCACAAACTTTTCATTGATCTATTTTTTTTCATTGGGATTCAATCCAAATCACGATGTCATTTTCTTGTTCCTGAATGGGTTTCGTCAATTTTTTATTCCATTTTTTTAGGTTTATGCTCTACTCCGAGTAAAGATCTGCCCGATTTTGATTTGCGCATATAGGACAAATGACCCAATACCACGTCTTTTTGCTATGATTTCATTTCCTTTTTTATTTTAATTTAATGCCTTTTTCTTTCAGGTTTTCCGCCAAATATTCAACATATTTCTCATATTATTCGATTGATTAACAGGTTGAAATCACTCTTATTTATATATATTTATAATTTCATTTTTAAAGAAAAATAGTTAAAAAAAAAAAATAAAAAAAAAAAAAAATTATGATTATGATATAGGTGGTAATCGTAAATATATTACCAATTGGGTTTTTTTCTAAACGGAGCCTGGACACTTCATTTTATCGGTCCAACCAAGCCAACCATAAACCAACCAAGCCAACGATAAATCATTCTAATTGAAAATATTAATCTGGATACCCCCCAAAAAAATGAAATGGATCCCTAATTGTACTTCATTCCACTTCACGCTACAAATTTTTGATAATTCAATCAATCTTTTTGGGGCGAAACAGAGGATATCTCGATCGGGCGAGAGAACGGGGGAATCCCATATGACCCAATATATTTGACAAGTCGCACTATATGTCAATCCAACCTGCATTTCCCTCCCCCAGACTTTGAAAAGGAACTCTTGGAACACCAATAGGCATTAAAGGAAAGAAAAAGAATTAAATACTCTATTTCACTTTGATGTGGAAGCGTAATAATGGTCTTAATAATATTGGCCTTTATCATATTTTATACATAGATAGAATAAGGCCATAAAATAAAGAAAGACAGAATGAATGAAAGAGAATTCTTACGAATAGGGCCTTTGAATGATGAACAAATAGGGATGCATTCATTCATAAAAAATAGGATCAACCCCCATTGCGTATTGATACTTATCGGGTATAGAATAGATCTGCTTCTCTTTTTTCTTCTGAGCCGAATTCTTCCCTTATTATTAATGGAATAGAACAAATATTAATCCTTTCTCCGAAAGAATCCACCGAAAAGGGGAGGTATTCCAATGCAATAAAGTTACATAGTGTCTATTTTTCGTTGATAAAGGGGTATTTCCATGGGTTTGCCTTGGTATCGTGTTCATACTGTCGTATTGAATGATCCCGGTCGCTTGCTTTCTGTTCATATAATGCATACGGCTCTGGTTGCTGGTTGGGCCGGTTCAATGGCCCTATATGAATTAGCCGTTTTTGATCCCTCCGATCCCGTTCTTGATCCAATGTGGAGACAGGGTATGTTCGTTATACCCTTCATGACTCGTTTAGGAATAACCAATTCATGGGGCGGTTGGAGTATTACCGGGGGGACTCTAACAAATCCGGGTATTTGGAGTTACGAAGGTGTGGCCGGAGCACATATTGTGTTTTCTGGCTTGTGCTTCTTGGCAGCTATCTGGCATTGGGTATATTGGGATCTAGAAATTTTTTGTGATGAGCGCACAGGGAAACCTTCTTTGGATTTGCCCAAGATTTTTGGAATTCATTTATTTCTCTCAGGCGTGGCTTGCTTTGGCTTTGGCGCATTTCATGTAACAGGATTGTATGGTCCTGGAATATGGGTATCCGACCCTTATGGACTAACTGGCAAGGTACACCCTGTAAATCCAGCGTGGGGCGTGGAAGGTTTTGATCCTTTTGTTCCGGGAGGAATAGCCTCTCATCATATTGCAGCAGGGACATTGGGCATATTAGCGGGCTTATTCCATCTTAGTGTCCGTCCGCCCCAACGTTTATACAAAGGATTACGTATGGGAAATATTGAAACCGTCCTTTCCAGTAGTATAGCTGCTGTCTTTTTTGCAGCTTTTGTTGTTGCTGGAACTATGTGGTATGGTTCAGCAACTACCCCCATCGAATTATTTGGTCCTACTCGTTATCAATGGGATCAAGGATACTTCCAGCAAGAAATATATCGAAGGGTTAGTGCTGGGTTAGCCGAAAATCAAAGTTTATCAGAAGCTTGGTCTAAAATTCCTGAAAAATTATCTTTTTATGATTACATTGGCAATAATCCGGCAAAAGGAGGATTATTCAGAGCGGGTTCAATGGACAACGGGGATGGAATAGCCGTTGGGTGGTTAGGACACCCTATCTTTAGAGATAAAGAAGGGCGTGAACTTTTTGTACGTCGTATGCCTACTTTTTTTGAAACATTTCCGGTTGTTTTGGTAGACGGAGACGGAATTGTTAGAGCGGATGTCCCTTTTAGAAGGGCAGAATCGAAGTATAGTGTCGAACAAGTAGGTGTAACTGTTGAGTTCTATGGTGGCGAACTCAATGGAGTGAGTTATAGTGATCCTGCTACTGTGAAAAAATATGCTAGACGTGCTCAATTGGGTGAAATTTTTGAATTAGATCGTGCTACTTTGAAATCCGATGGTGTTTTTCGTAGCAGTCCAAGGGGTTGGTTTACTTTTGGGCATGCTTCGTTTGCTTTGCTTTTCTTCTTCGGACACATTTGGCATGGTGCTAGAACCCTGTTCAGAGATGTTTTTGCCGGTATTGATCCAGATTTGGATGCTCAAGTGGAATTTGGAGCATTCCAAAAACTTGGAGATCCAACTACAAGACGACAAGTAGTCTGATGCCAGATTGCTTTGTTATTTTTCGCTTCTATTTTCTGTTTGTGATTTGACATAGGCTGCTGGAAAAATCTTGATTAAAATCGCTGCCTTTTCTTTGATTCTTGTTCTTTCTTTATTTTATTCGGGAGATGATTCCAAATAAACAGGTACGGAAGCTATAATTGTAAACCACGATCGAATTTATGGAAGCATTGGTTTATACATTCCTCTTAGTATCTACTCTAGGGATAATTTTTTTCGCTATCTTTTTTCGAGAACCGCCTAAAGTTCCAACTAAAAAAATGAAATGATTTTTCATTATCTCAATTGAAGTAATGAGCCTCCCAATATTGGGAGGCTCATTACTTCAATTAGTCCCCGTGTTCCTCGAATGGATCTCTTAATTGTTGCGAGGGTTGCCCAAAGGCAGTATATAAGGCATACCCAGTAAAACTTACAAGTAAACCAGATATAGAGATGGCGACTAAGGTTGCTGTTTCCATTATTATATAATTTCAAGATCACAATGGATCTATGATAAGATCGTTTATTTACAGCGGAATGATATACAAAGTCAACAGATCTCACTGAATAAAAAATAAGATTTATGGCTACACAAACCGTTGAGGGTAGTTCTAGATCTGGTCCAAGACGAACTGTTGTAGGGGATTTTTTGAAACCATTGAATTCGGAATATGGTAAAGTAGCCCCTGGATGGGGAACGACTCCTTTGATGGGTGTCGCAATGGCTTTATTTGTGATATTCTTATCTATTATTTTGGAGATTTATAATTCTTCCGTTTTACTGGAGGGAATTTCACTGAATTAGATTCACAAGAACCACGAAGCCTCGCTTTTCAATACAAAAAGTGAAACTTTTAGTTCTCGGATTTTTTTATCCCATTCTATTTTGGTAGTTCGACCGCGAAATTTATTTGTTTCTGTATTTCCGGAATATGAGTGTGTGACTTGTTACAATTGATCCTATTGATAGTACAGAAAATGGGTCTGTCATCTTGATCGAGATAGTTTTATCCCGTCGGATAGCCATTCTAGTATCTGGAGCACGGAATATATGAAATGGATCACGAAGTATTCGAACTATGATTCATACTTAATATTCAAACCTCGCGGCCGGCCTCAAAATTCAAAGAAAGAGTTATATTATTTATAACTCGAAAGATTTTTTCTTCTTTCAAACTCTCATTTAGTTTATGCTTAGTTTGATCAAAGGACAAACCTTTCTTTTCTTTGTATTTTTATTTATTATATCTATTCTA